TGATAGTGTTAGTTATAGTTTCAGTAATGTTGATTATTTATTTGGTATCAGGGATATTTGGAGTTTGATCTCTAATGACACTTTTTTAGTTAGGGATAGTAATGGTGACAGTTATTCCGTATATTTTGATATTGAAAATCATAGTTTTGAGATTGACAATGATAGTTCTTTTCTGAGTGAATTAGAAGGTTTTTTTTCTAGTTTTTTGAATAGGGGGTCCAAGAGAAACAATCACTACTATTATCATTACATGTATGATACTCAATCTAGTCGGACTAATCACATTAATAGTTATCTTCGTTTTGAAGTCAGTATTAATAGTTCCATTTCAGGTGGTACTGACAATTACAGTGACAGTTACATTTATAGTTTCATTTGTACTGAAAATGTAAGTGGTAGTGAAATTGTCAGTTTTAGTATAAGAACTCGTAATAATGGCAGTGATTTCAATATAAGAGGAAGATCTAATGATTTCGATATAAATAAAAAATACAGACATTTATGGGTTCAATGCGAAAATTGTTATGGATTAAATTATAAAAAACTTCTTAGGTCAAAAATGAATATTTGTGAACAGTGTGGATATCATTTGAAAATGAGTAGTTCAGATAGAATCGAACTTTCGATTGATTCGGGCACTTGGGATCCTATGGATGAAGATATGGTTTCTATGGACCCCATTCAATTTCATTCAGAAGAGGAACCTTATAAAGATCGTATCGATTCTTATCAAAGAAAGACAGGTTTAACTGAAGCTGTTCAAACAGGCATAGGTCAACTAAACGGTATTCCCGCAGCAATTGGGGTTATGGATTTTCAGTTCATGGGAGGTAGTATGGGATCTGTAGTAGGTGAGAAAATCACTCGTTTGATTGAGTATGCTACTAATCGATCTCTACCTGTCATTATTGTGTGTGCTTCTGGAGGAGCACGCATGCAAGAAGGAAGTTTGAGCTTGATGCAAATGGCTAAAATATCTTCTGCTTCATATGATTACCAATCCACTAAAAAGTTATTCTATGTACCAGTCCTTACATCTCCTACAACCGGTGGAGTAACAGCCAGTTTTGGTATGTTGGGAGATATCATTATTGCTGAACCTAATGCGTACATTGCATTTGCGGGTAAAAGAGTAATTGAACAAACATTGAATAAGACAGTACCCGATGGTTCACAAGCGGCTGAGTATTTATTCCATAAAGGCTTATTTGACCCAATCGTACCACGTAATCCTTTAAAAGGTGTTCTAAGTGAGTTATTTCAGCTCCATGGTTTCTTTCCCTTGAATCAAAATTCCAAAAATTAAAGTATAGCACTAGATTCAGTTATTTTGTTTGTAGCGAACAAGTATTTAGTTCATCGTAATAAAAAAAACTAAGAAAAATGTTCTTTGGTGATATAAGTTACACTTTCTAGTAAGAGTCAGAAGTTTCGGATAATTTTTTTTCTTCCAGATCCAGATCTATTTTTTATCTTACCCCTATTCATGATTAGGTATTATGAACCTCTATCAACAGGATAAAATAAAAAAGTGAATTTCTCTTTCCGAGGAATTCGAACTTGGGGAAATAAAAAGAATTTTATCTGGCTATCTTACGCATTAATTAAGATAGACAATAATGAAAAAAAAATATCAAAATAAAAAGAAATATCAAATATGGAAATGAAATAAAATAATTTCTACATCTATCGCATTTTTACTATGAATCCCTGTTTGTTGGATCGTATTATTTAGAGTCGCGAATTCATAATGAACTTAATTTTCATAAGAAAACCCCTTTTAAATAAAAAACTCCTTATTAGATTAGAAAGAAAGATAGAAAGAACATAAGGGTGGGAGAAGAAGAATAATAAAATTTGTAAAAGAAGATTACCCTATTTATATTCGTGTAGAAAGATGAATAGGTACACTTAATTTAGTTCTACATTTTTGCACTTATTATCTATCCTTTTTTTTCTTTAAATTTAATATTTTAATATTATTTTGAATATTATTTTTATATTTTAAATTTCTTTTTTAATATAAATATATTATTTAGAAATTATATATTTATATATACTTAATTGTTTATATATACTTAGTAGTATAATATTATATAAAATACAATAGTCAATATTACCTAATATTACTTATAATAGATATACTTATCATATCATAAGATATCTTTCTAATAGATACAAATATTAAATTAGATACAAATATTAAATCGAGGCACCCATTCTATGACAGATCTCAACTTACCCTCTATTTTTGTGCCTTTAGTGGGCCTAGTATTTCCGGCAATTGCAATGGCTTCTTTATCTCTTCATGTCCAAAAAAATAAGATTGTCTAGATCCAATGGGACCAAATCTTATCAATTTATTTCAACACTGTATCATAATACAGATATTTTTTTAGTGCAATATGGTACGATATGTGGCTCTTTCCACACACAAATGAAAGAACTGTTATGTATGCGGATACATGATATCTGCATAAATGCATGTATATATATATATGCAGGGTATAGTTGGTTAAAAACGGATCAGTAAATATTTTTAATAGAAAGTCAATGTATCTAACCAATTACTCCACATCAGAATAGTGCTAGTTGATGAAAGTTACTTCGGGATCAAGAAAGGTAAAGTCAAATTTGGGTTATTCTCTCAATTCCAATCGAATGCAACTGGATCTAGTATAGTATGAATTGGCGATCAGAACATATATGGATAGAACTTATAAGGGGGTCTCGAAAAACAAGTAATTTTTGCTGGGCCTGTATCCTTTTTTTAGGTTCACTAGGATTCTTAGCGGTTGGAACTTCCAGTTATCTTGGTAGGAATCTGATATCCATATTTCCATCTCAGCAAATTATTTTTTTTCCACAAGGAATCGTGATGTCTTTTTACGGGATCGCAGGTCTATTCGTTAGCTCCTATTTGTGGTGCACAATTTTGTGGAATGTAGGTAGTGGTTATGACCGATTCGATAGAAAAGAAGGAGTTGTGTGCATTTTTCGTTGGGGATTTCCTGGAATAAATCGTCGCATCTTCCTTCGCTTCTTTATGAGAGATATCCAATCAATCAGAATTGAGGTTAAAGAGGGTCTTTATCCTCGTCGTGTCCTTTATATGGAAATCAGAGGTCAAGGGGCCATTCCCTTGACTCGTACTGATGAGAATTTTACTCCACGAGAAATTGAACAAAAAGCTGCCGAATTGGCCTATTTCTTGGGCGTACCAATTGAAGTATTTTGAAATGAATTGAACACAATAAAGAATAAATGTTTTCTCGGCATGGGGGAAGGAACTTGCTAATTCCTTTTTTAATACAATTGAAGTCTTTTTTTTTTTGAATGTTCATTCGAACAAAACATGTTAGATTATTCTATTTCCTCCTTCCTTTGTCGTGGCGACTCCCATAGAATAAAACAAAAAAGCAGGAGGGCGTATATGGAATAACTATAATAAACTATACTATAATAAAGAAGAAAATTAAGAAAAGAAGAAATTTTTGTATATCATTTGTATACCAAAAGTATTTCATATGCGTATGGATCCCAACTCAATTCTTTTCTACTAGAAAATTTCTACTAGAAAAAAGGCTAATCTAAGGCTAATATAATAAGTAGGGATTCATCAAATATATCCGAACATTTATTTCGTAATACGGAATTCATCTCATCTTTTTAGGCCCAAAATTTTGATGATACCTTTTTTTCCTTGGTTGTGGCTAGACGGTGAAACATTTCAAAATAATTAACTGAGGGGGGTTTTCGTTTCTAAATCCGATTCGTTATTTTAAGTGGGTTTTCGAGTATTCATAGAAAGGAACAAATGAAGATGAAATTGCTTCGAATTTGTCCATTCGAATTTGCCCAATTGAGATATCTAGGAATAATATTGATTTTGCATTTTTATCCGAAAAGGGCGAACCCTTATCCCATTTCTATATTCCTTCTAGATCCAAGAACTAAACTCAATTTTGACACAAAAATTGGAATGAATAGACCCATAGGTTCAATACCTTGTTATAGAACTCGTGCTTCAGAGAAATATCATATAGAGTCAACGAATGAAGCAGGTTCATTAACGATTCAATTCACAGATAAAAAATGAAAAAAAGGAAAGCATTGCCTTCTTTCCCATATCTTGTATCTATAGTATTTTTGCCCTGGTGGGTCTCTCTCTCATTTAATAAATGTCTGGAACTTTGGGTTACAAATTGGTGGAATACCGGGCAATCCAAAACTCTCTTGAATATCATTCAAGAGAAAAACGTTCTAGAAAGATTCATAGAATTAGAAGAACTCTTTCTGTTGGGCGAAATGATAAAGGAGTACCCGGAGACACATATACAAAAACTTCGTATAGGAATACACAAGGAAACGATACAATTGGTCAAAACACACAATGAATATCATCTCCATATCATTTTGCGTTTCTCAACAAATATAATCTCTTTCGCTATTCTAAGTGGTTATTTTATTTTGGGTAATGAGGAACTTGTCATTCTTAATTCTTGGGTTCAGGAATTCCTCTATAACTTAAGTGACACAATAAAAGCTTTTTCGATTCTTTTAGTTACTGATTTATGGATTGGATTTCACTCGACTCATGGTTGGGAACTAATAATTGGTTCGTTCTACAACGATTTTGGATTGGCTCATAACGATCAAATAATATCTGGTCTTGTTTCCACTTTTCCAGTTATTCTAGATACAATTGTGAAATATTGGATTTTCCATTATTTAAATCGTGTATCTCCTTCGCTTGTAGTCATTTATCATTCAATGAATGAATGAAGAACTCATTTGATCTCCTGATATCAATCAAATAAATCAGAATCTTTCTTCCTTTATAAAGAAACCATTTTGAATCTTACTTAATTCTTTATATTTTTTTTCTACCAGTTCAAGGTATTCGTCCTATATTACAGTACAACTATTCCAGTACAATGACAGACTCGTGCATAGGGAACTTTACTAGTTCCCTATCTAATTTATTGTAGAAATTCCGA